TTAGAACCTAATTAAGATAGGATGACTAATGTATGCAGCCTAATGAGGAGTAATACTATAAAAAGAAAAAATAAAGAACTCTATTTCAGAACTATGAGACAGAATATTCTGTTTTCTTATTTACTCTTTCTTTATTTTTGGATTTTATTTCTATTTTTCTATTTAAAGTAGATCGATTTAGATAACGTATCTATAAGCAAAGTAATATACTTCAAACAAAGTAGGAATTCGCAAGATGGAGAAAATCATTGCAGTTATTATAGGGAAGTCTAGGGACTTAGAGCATATCCTATTTGAAGGAGGATGGAATTCAAATAGGGTAAGGGATCCTTCCTTCTATTGATTTGATAGAAATTCGTTTTTCTTTTCCTGTCTCTATGATTTTCGAAGAATGAGCCTGTGGTAATGCTTTTATCTCTATTCTATGGCGCAAGCGACCGTCCAGTCTATAAACAAGTACTAATGAGAAAATGAAAACTATACTAAAGGAAACATAGGATCTCTATCCTAAAATCTAAAAATAGGACATATTAGGGCTATACGGATTCGAACCGTAGACCTTCTCGGTAAAACAGATCAAACGGATTATTATCGAAATGATTCGAACTGTTTCAAAGACTCAACATGCATTTTTTTGCATTGGGCTCTTTCATCAACTGATGTAAAGATCAGTTAGTCCACCATAGTTTTTCTTTACGGAAAGATAATGAGATGGCTCCCTGTGCTCTGATTGATTATTTGTATTATGATCTATCTAGGAGCAATACCAAAGTGTTTCAAAGGAGGATTACCTTGACTTAGGTCTGCCTCCGGCCTAAATTAAATCAACCTAAGTGAAATGGAGTCTCTATCGTTCCGCTGCAAGAGTTGACTATGAGACTTCATACACCTTAAAGTTCATAGAACGAAAAGAAGTTTTTTGGAGGCCCTTATCCTCATTACGCCTAGCATTTAGTGGGCTGGATATTTACCTTATCAACTAGCAAATCAATAAGGGTTCTATTTGATTAGGCACCTGAATTGACACCTGAATCGGACTGAACCGACTGTTTGTCAGGCTACTGTTCTCCTATTCTCTCGAATCCATGAAGTAAGACATTGATTTTGCAATAAGATCAATTATGTTCATTGCATAATAAGCTCCCTTGAAAAGCATTGGCGCACGTGTAAGCGAGTTGCTCTACCGAACTGAGCTATAGCCCTTGTCAGAGATATCTTAACATATAGATAATTTCTTGTCAAGATGAATATTCTCTAATGCCAGAGGATATCCCTTTGATCTGCTTACTATATAACATAGTAATAACGGAGCAGTATTGCTTATAAAAAGGATTCGATCTATAATCGATCGAAGTAATGGGTCTTCCTTTGTGGTGATAAATTGCCTACTTAACTCAGTGGTTAGAGTATTGCTTTCATACGGCGGGAGTCATTGGTTCAAATCCAATAGTAGGTAGGTAGGTAGAAAAATTACTAGATAGCATTGGACTTACTTCGCTTCGCTATCTAATAACTTTTTCTACTCCTCTTCCCTTTTTCTTTGTATCAACTAAACCTTTGGATTGTCTTCAATTGGATGGGGGAATCCAATTGATAGCCTCGACTCGTATCCTAGCTCGTCTGAGAGCTAGCTTCGCTTCAACCAATTCTTTCGTACCCTCAGCTCTACTCAAGTTAGCTTCGGCTATTTCAAGTGCCTGTTGAGCTTCTTCCGGATCAATGTCACTACCCAGTTCCGCATCATTTCCTAAAATGATGATCTCATTATTAACTATTCTCGCAAAACCGCTCCACAGAACCGCCGTTAACCATTGGTCGTTGAGGAGGCGTATTCTCAAAGGACCCATATCTACAGCTGTGTTAATGGGGGCGTGGTTTGGTAATACGCCAATTTGGCCACTATTAGTAGATAAAATGATTTCTTTCACTTCACAATCCCAAATAATTCGCTTAGGAGTTAGTACATAAAGATTTAATTTCATTTCTTCAATTTGTTCTCCTCTTCTAAGTTTATAGCTTTCGTGCTAGCTTCATCGATGTTACCCACCAAATAAAAAGCCTGTTCGGGTAGGCCGTCTAATTCTCCGGAAAGGATTAGTTGAAATCCCCTAATTGTTTCTGCAAGACCAACATACTTTCCTGCAGAACCGGTAAAAACTTCTGCCACAAAGAACGGTTGTGATAAGAAACGTTCAATTTTTCGTGCTCTTGCTACAGTTAAACGATCCTCCTCCGATAATTCATCCAACCCAAGAATTGCGATAATGTCCTGAAGTTCTTTGTAACGTTGTAAAGTTTGCTTAACTCTTTGCGCAGTTTCATAATGTTCGTTGCCAACGATCCGAGGCTGTAACATAGTTGAGGTTGAATCTAAAGGATCTACTGCTGGATAAATACCCTTGGAAGCTAATCCTCTGGAAAGTACGGTAGTAGCATCCAAATGTGCAAATGTTGTGGCAGGAGCAGGGTCGGTCAAATCGTCCGCAGGTACATAAACCGCTTGGATCGAAGTTATAGATCCCTTTTTGGTAGAAGTAATTCTTTCTTGCAAAGAACCCATTTCTGTACTAAGAGTAGGTTGATAACCCACTGCGGAGGGCATTCTCCCTAATAAAGCGGATACCTCCGATCCTGCTTGAACAAAACGAAAGATATTATCGATGAATAGAAGCACGTCTTGCTTATTAACATCTCGGAAATATTCTGCCATAGTTAGGGCAGTTAAACCAACTCTCATACGAGCTCCCGGCGGTTCATTCATTTGGCCATAGACTAGAGCTACCTTTGATTCCTCAATATTTTTTTCATTAATTACTCCGGATTCCTTCATTTCCATATAAAGATCATTTCCTTCACGAGTCCGTTCCCCTACTCCGCCAAATACGGATACGCCTCCATGAGCTTTAGCAATGTTGTTGATTAATTCCATGATGAGTACTGTTTTCCCTACTCCAGCCCCCCCAAATAGTCCGATTTTTCCCCCACGTCGATAAGGAGCTAAAAGATCGACCACCTTAATACCTGTTTCAAAGATGGATAATTTCGTATCTAACTCGATAAAGGCAGGCGCAGATCTATGAATAGGGAATGTTGCACTAGTATCTACAGGACCCAAATTGTCAATAGGTTCCCCAAGAACGTTGAAAATTCGTCCGAGAGTAGCTCCACCGACTGGAACACTGAGAGGAGCTCCCGTGTCAATCACTTCCATTCCTCTCATCAACCCGTCTGTAGCACTCATAGCTACAGCTCTAACTCGATTATTTCCCAATAATTGTTGTACCTCACAAGTCACATTAATTTGCTTACCGGCAGTGTCTCTACTCTTGACTACCAAAGCGTTATAAATATAAGGTAACTTGCCTGGGGGAAAAGTGATATCCAGCACGGGCCCAATAATTTGATCGATACGCCCTGTGCTTTTTTCCTCAATTGTGGAAACCCCGGGACGAGAAGTAGTAGGATTGGTTCTCATAATTATCACATAATTTTCAAAAAAAAAGGAATTTGTCGAAATTTTGCTTTTTTTCTTGTTGAATAATGCCAAATCAAATCCAAAAAAAGAGCCAAAAATCCGAAAGTCAAAAGGAAATGAATTAGTTAATTCAATAAGAGAGAAAAGGGGACCAGGACTTGATTTCGTTGCCCAAGCGAATCCCATTCAATCATTTACTCATGGAATGAGTCCGTTGGAAAGTTCAATCAATCTTTTTTTCATATACATTTCGCCTTTTGTGGAGGATCTGTCCCTACTCTACTTTCCTATCTAGGACTTCGATATACAAAATATATACTACTGTGAAGCATAGATTGCTGTCAACAGAGAATTTTCTTAGTATTTAGGTATTTACATTCAAAATAAGAAAGGGGCCTATTAAGAACTTGTAAAATAAGGATTAGGGATTGATTTGTGTTGCGCTATATCTATCAAAGAGTATACAATAATGATGGATTTGGTGAATCAAATCCATGGTTTAATAATGAACCATGTTAACTTACCATAACAACAACTCAATTCCTATCGAATTCCTATAGTAGAATTCCTATAGGATAGAACATACACAGGGTGTACGCATTATATATGAATGAAACATATTCATTAACTTAAGCATGCCCTCCATTTTCTTTAATGAGTTGATATTAATTGAATATCCTTTTTGTTTTAAAAGATTTTTGCAAAGGTTTCATTTACGCCTAATCCATATCGAGTAGACCCTGTCGTTGTGAGAATTCTTAATTCATGAGTTGTAGGGAGGGACTTATGTCACCACAAACAGAAACTAAAGCAAGTGTTGGATTTAAAGCTGGTGTTAAGGATTATAAATTGACTTACTACACCCCGGAGTATGAAACCAAGGATACTGATATCTTGGCAGCATTCCGAGTAACTCCTCAGCCGGGGGTTCCGCCCGAAGAAGCAGGGGCTGCAGTAGCTGCCGAATCTTCTACTGGTACATGGACAACTGTTTGGACTGATGGACTTACCAGTCTTGATCGTTACAAAGGACGATGCTATCACATCGAGCCCGTTGTTGGGGAGGAAAATCAATATATCGCTTATGTAGCTTATCCATTAGACCTATTTGAAGAGGGTTCTGTTACTAACATGTTTACTTCCATTGTGGGTAACGTATTTGGTTTCAAAGCCCTACGCGCTCTACGTCTGGAGGATCTGCGAATTCCCACTACTTATTCAAAAACTTTCCTAGGTCCGCCTCATGGTATCCAAGTTGAAAGGGATAAGTTGAACAAGTACGGCCGTCCTTTTTTGGGATGTACTATTAAACCAAAATTGGGATTATCCGCAAAAAATTATGGTAGAGCGTGTTATGAGTGTCTACGCGGTGGACTTGATTTTACCAAAGATGATGAAAACGTAAACTCACAACCATTTATGCGCTGGAGGGACCGTTTTGTCTTTTGTGCCGAAGCTCTTTATAAAGCACAGGCCGAAACCGGTGAAATCAAGGGGCATTACTTGAATGCGACTGCAGGTACATGCGAAGAAATGATTAAGAGAGCTGTATTTGCGAGGGAATTAGGGGCTCCTATTGTAATGCATGACTACTTAACTGGGGGATTCACTGCAAATACTAGTTTGGCTCATTATTGCCGCGACAATGGCCTACTTCTTCACATTCACCGGGCAATGCATGCAGTTATTGATAGACAGAAAAATCATGGTATGCATTTTCGTGTATTAGCTAAAGCATTGCGTATGTCTGGGGGAGATCATATCCACGCCGGTACAGTAGTAGGTAAGTTAGAAGGGGAACGCGAAATGACTTTAGGTTTTGTTGATTTATTGCGCGATGATTTTATTGAAAAAGATCGTGCTCGCGGTATCTTTTTCACTCAGGACTGGGTATCCATGCCAGGTGTTATACCGGTGGCTTCAGGGGGTATTCATGTTTGGCATATGCCAGCTCTGACCGAAATCTTTGGAGATGATTCTGTATTACAATTTGGTGGAGGAACTTTAGGACATCCTTGGGGAAATGCACCTGGTGCAGCAGCTAATCGGGTGGCTTTAGAAGCTTGTGTACAAGCTCGTAATGAAGGACGCGATCTTGCTCGTGAAGGTAATGAAATTATCCGAGCAGCTTGCAAATGGAGTCCTGAACTAGCCGCAGCTTGTGAAGTATGGAAGGCGATCAAATTCGAGTTCGAGCCGGTAGATAAACTAGATAAGTAGATAAAACTAGATATAAAGAAGGTCTAAATAAAAAAGAAGCGAAATAGAAAGAGAAAAAATCAGTTACAAAATGCATTAATTCTTCTTTATTCTTCTAATTGATTGCAATTAAACTCGGCTCAATCTTTTTTTTTTAAGATTGAGCCGAATAAAAATGGATCTTGATACGATCATGAGACTTGACAAATAGAGATTCCTCTATTCTATATATTTAGAATATATAAAGGTATAATACAATAAATAAATACTATATTTGTATTTATTTATTGTATTGGGAAAGAATCAATGAAAAAAGATTAGGAATCGAAATGCTACTATACGCGTCCGGAGGAGTATTCGGAATAATATTCTTCTATAATCCATTCTTGCGTCTTGCGCGGGGTCTTACTAATAGGACTTCGCTGCACGGGACGGGTCTTCATCGAAAAGCTAACTCCACCCGGCATTTTCATACCCTTTGGGTGGTATATCGCCTTAAAAAGTCTAAGGGGGTAGTATGAGATCTGTAGTAAGTAAGAGAATTTGCCCTTTGATTTTGATTGAGTATGCTATTTTTCCGCCTTTACCGCGCATTATTGTATGAGCTTCTAGAGAATAGAGGACCGCGTATGCAGGAAGGAAATTACAGCTTAATAAAAAAGTCTAAAAAAGCTTCAACTTTATGGCACTATCAATCAACTAAAAAGCCCTATGTATGAATCCTTACAACCGGTGGGATAGGATAAGAGCGAGTTTCGGTATACTGGGGCTGGGGGATATCCTTATTTCAAAACCTGACGCGCATCTTGCGTTTGTAGGGGTCCGAGAGTGGTTGAAGAAGTATTGCATGTGGAAGTAGGTAGACGAAACTTATTTAGGATTCGAAATGGGCGCATTCGACTAAAAGTCGTACTGAGACCTTTTTTAAAGGGTATTCTGAAAGAGGTATTTCATTTTCACAATCGCTTTCTTTTGAATCCAATTTCAAGTTCGATTAGAAGGATAGAAAGGCCGTGAGGACGGGAAAAGAAAAATCAAATCTTTTGAATTTTTAATTAGTTCTCTTTTTTTGCAATTTTCTTATTATCCATTCCATTCATTTTTTTTTATAGAATACTAAAGTATTCTATAAAAAATCTTTATTTTGCAAACTAAAAAATACAATAGTCAATATTCCTTATAATAGATATACTTAATTATATTATAAGAATCTTAAGATATTTTTCGAATAGATAGAAATAGTAAATTTGAATTGAGACACCTATTCTATGACGGATTTTAACTTACCTTCTATTTTCGTGCCTTTAGTAGGCTTAGTATTTCCGGCAATTGCAATGGCTTCTTTATTTCTTTATGTGCAGAAAAATAAGATTGTCTAGAACCGACGGGGGCGAATTTTCTCAATGTATTTCCACGCAGGATCATAATACAGATATTTTTTAGTGTAAGTAATATGGTAGGGTATGTGGTTCTTTCTACACACAAACGAAAAACGGCTATGGATGCGGATATAGGCTACGAGCATAAATGCATGCATATGCGGAGCCGGGTATAGCGAGTTTTATTTTAAGTGGATCAACGAATATTTTTTGAATAGAAAGTCAATGTATCTAACCAATTATTTCACAGGAGTACTCGTTGCTGAAGGCGATTTCAGAATCAAAAAAAGTAAAGTCAAAATCATTTAGCTTATTCTCTCAATTTCAATCGACCGCTGCTGGATTTAGTATATCTAATATGAATTGGCGATCAGAACACATATGGATAGAACTTCTAAAAGGTTCTCGAAAAAGAGGTAATTTTTTCTGGGCCTGTATTCTTTTTCTAGGTTCACTAGGATTCTTATCGGTTGGGGCTTCCAGTTATCTTGGTAAGAATATGATATCTGTACTTCCATCTCAACAAATTCTTTTTTTTCCACAGGGGGTCGTGATGTCTTTCTACGGAATCGCGGGCCTATTCATTAGCTCCTACTTGTGGTGCACTATTTTGTGGAATGTAGGCAGTGGTTATGACCGATTCGATAGAAAAGAGGGAATAGTGTGCATTTTTCGTTGGGGATTCCCTGGAATAAAACGTCGCGTCTTCCTTCGATTCCTTATGCGGGATATCCAATCAATTAGAATTCAGGTTAAAGAGGGTCTTTATCCTCGTCGTATCCTTTATATGGAAATCCGGGGCCAGGGGGTCATTCCCTTGACTCGTACTGATGAGAAGTTTTTTACTCCACGAGAAATAGAACAAAAAGCTGCCGAATTGGCCTATTTCTTGCGTGTACCAATTGAAGTATTTTGAGTACCGATTGCATTTTTTTGAAATGAATTGAATGAGGACGAATTGGAAGAAGATTTTCTCAACACGGGGAGGAGGTCCCTTCGAAATTGGATTCGTTATTGTAAGGGAATTTTCGAGTATTTATCTAAAGGAAGGAACAAACGAGGATAAGAGAAAATTGCTTCTAATTTGTTTTGTCCAAGTGATGGCATAATATTCTTCCATTTTCATCCGAAAGCGCTTTTTTTTTTATTCTATTTCTCTATTCCACTCCATCTAGATCTAAGAAAGAACCCAATGCAATGAAATTCCACTAGTATACAAAAAAGAGAAATATATACAAGGTCTCAAACCTTGTTATAGAATTTTTGCTTCAAAGAAAAAGAAATATCATATAGAGTCAGCGAATGAAATAGAGTCAGCGAATGGAGCGGATTCATTAACAACTCAATTTACAGATCAAAAATGAAAAAAAAGAAAGCATTGCCTTCTTTCCTATATCTTGTATTTATCGTACTTTTGCCCTGGGGGGTCTCTTTCTCTTTTAACAAATGTCTGGAACTTTGGATTAAGAATTGGTGGAATACCAGGCAATCCGAAACTCTCTTAACTGATATTCAAGAGAAAAAGGTTCTAGAAAGATTCATAGAATTAGAAGAACTTTTTCTCTTGGACGAAATGATAAAAGAGAAACCGAAGACACATGTACAAAAACCTCCTATAGGAATACACAAGGAAATAATACAATTGGCCAAAATAGATAATGAGGATCATCTCCATATCATTTTGCATTTCTCGACAAATATAATCTGTTTGGCTATTCTAAGTGGTTCTTTTTTTCTGGGTAAAGAGGAACTTGTCATTTTGAATTCTTGGGTTCAGGAATTCTTCTATAACTTAAATGACTCAATAAAAGCTTTTAGTATTCTTTTAGTTACTGATTTTTTTGTTGGATTTCACTCCACCCGCGGTTGGGAACTACTAATTCGTTGGGTCTACAATGATCTTGGATGGGCTCCTAACGAGCTAATTTTCACTATTTTTGTTTGTAGTTTTCCAGTGATTCTAGATACATGTTTGAAATTTTGGGTCTTTTTTTATTTAAACCGTCTATCTCCTTCGCTTGTAGTCATTTATCATTCAATTAGTGAAGCATAAACTCATTTGATCTCCTGATATTAATCAAATTAGCATCTTTCTTCTTTTAGAAAGAAAGCCCTTTTCCTTTTTAGCAAAATTCTTTCTATTTCTACCTGCTCAAGGTATTCATCATTCCAGTACAACTGTTGCAGTAGAATGACAACAGACTCGTGTATAGGGAACTAGATTAGCTTAGCTACCTATCTAATTTATTGTAGAAATTCTGGGATCTGCGATTGGACATGGAAAATAGAAATACTTTTTCTTGGGTAAAGGAACAGATGATTCGATCTATTTCTGTATCGATCATGATATATGTAATAACTCGGACATCTATTTCAAATGCATATCCCATTTTTGCGCAGCAGGGTTATGAAAACCCACGAGAAGCAACCGGACGAATTGTATGTGCCAATTGCCATTTAGCTAATAAGCCCGTGGATATTGAAGTTCCCCAAGCTGTGCTTCCCGATACTGTATTTGAAGCAGTTCTTCGAATTCCTTATGATATGCAACTGAAACAAGTTCTTGCTAATGGGAAAAAGGGAGGGTTAAATGTGGGTGCTGTTCTTATTTTGCCCGAGGGATTCGAATTAGCGCCGCCCGACCGTATTTCTCCTGAGTTGAAAGAAAAGATAGGAAATCTCTCTTTTCAGAGTTATCGTCCCGATAAAAAAAATATTCTTGTGATAGGCCCTGTTCCCGGTCAGAAATATAGTGAAATCGTCTTTCCCATTCTTTCCCCCGATCCTGCTACGAAGAAAGACGTTCATTTCTTAAAATATCCCATATATGTAGGGGGAAACCGAGGAAGGGGACAGATCTATCCTGATGGTAGTAAGAGTAACAATACGGTCTATAATGCTACGTCAACAGGTATAGTAAGAAAAATACTACGTAAAGAAAAAGGGG